AAATAAAAGAGTGAATTCTTTCGCTTTCTTCCGTGGAATTAGTTAACAAGGTCTTGCATCTTTCTATATCTCCCGAAAATAATCCCCCACTAAGAATCTTTTTTGTTGGATCGTATTATAACGAATTCTTTGGGAGTTTTTAGGAAATACTTTCAAATTTTATTAAATTATGAAATTTATAAGACAAGAAAAGATAATAACTACTAATACGAATATAAAAAGGGTGGATTATCGTATATATATATTTCATGTAGAAACATGTAGAAAGATGAATTAGAAACATGTAGAAAGATGAATAGGTCCATTTATTTATATATTTATTGTATTTTATTAATTAATATATATTTCTTAAATTAATATATATTTCTTAAAACATATACTTATAGACTCCCTATCCCTATTAAGTATATATATACTCACTTAGGTATACTTAGTATAATATAACAATTATATATGAATTATAAGATATCTTTATAACAATATAAGGTTCAAATATAAAACAATAAATATAACAATAAATAACAGGTACAAATATTAAATCGAGGTACCCATTCTATGATAACTCTCAACAGTCTCCCCTCCATTTTTGTGCCTTTAGTGGGCTTAGTATTTCCGGCAATTGCAATGGCTTCTTTATCTCTTTATGTTCAAAAAAACAAGATTTTTTAGATACAACAAGGACAAATCTTATATATATATATATTTTTTTCAAGACTTACTTGGATCATAACACGGATATCCATTTAGTAAAATATGGTATAATATGCGGCTTCCTTCGGGCATAAGCTCTTATGTATGTGTAAACATGCTAAATGAATTATAACTATTTTCAAATAGATCGGGATCGGGGAGAATTTCTGAAATGTAAAGTCAATATATCTATATGTATTAGGAAATCATATGAAAGGGATGTTATTATTTTAGTTTGGATCTAAGAAATTCGATGAATTATCCCTAAAGGTTCACATCATAATAGTGCTGGTTGATGAGAGTTACTTCGGAAACAAAAAAAAGTAAAAAAAAAAAATTATTTTTGTTATTCTCCCAATTCCAATAAAATGCAACTAGGTCTAGTTAGAGTATGAGTTGGCGATCAGAACGTATATGGGTAGAACTTATAGCGGGGTCTCGAAAAACAAGTAATTTCTGTTGGGCCTTTATTCTTTTTTTAGGTTCATTAGGGTTTTTATTGGTTGGAACGTCCAGTTATTTTGGTAGGAATTTTATATCTTTATTTCCCTCTCAGCAAATCATTTTTTTTCCACAAGGTATCGTGATGTCTTTCTATGGGATCGCAGGTCTTTTTATTAGCTCCTATTTGTGGTGCACAATTTCGTGGAATGTAGGTAGTGGTTATGATCGATTCGATATAAAAGAGGGCATAGTGTGTATTTTTCGTTGGGGATTTCCTGGAAAAAATCGTCGCATATTCCTCCGATTCCTTATGAAAGACATTCAGTCCATCAGAATAGAAATTAAAGAGGGTATTTATGCTCGTCGTGTCCTTTATATGGAAATAAAAGGACAAGGAGCCATTCCCTTGACTCGTACTGATGAGAATTTTACTCCACGAGAGATTGAGCAAAAAGCTGCTGAATTGGCCTATTTCTTGCGTGTACCAATTGAAGTATTTTGAAAAAAGGAACTGAAGAATGAGTACTTTGCAAGAGATAAAAAACTCAAGAATCATCTTTTTTTCTATAGCATAACTTAACTGAAGTTTCTTCAGAACGCTTACTCGAGCCAAAGCAAACGTATATGAAACAATTCTAAAACTAAATTGTTTATGTCCACAATTTTTTTTATGCGTATGTAAATCCACTTAACTCAATTCAGTAACAAATCGAAATGATAGATTCATCATATATCAAAACAAAACATTTCATCATAAAGTAAAGAATTTTTTTTCTAAATATTTGATATTTTGATAGAACGGGAGTTCTTTCGTCTCGAAATCCGACTACTATAAATTTGAAGAGGGCTCTTTCTTATTCTATATTCTTTCTAAATTCAAGGACTAACCGCTGTACTGAATCACAAAAAAATCCGGAAATACATCGATGACTTGTAATAGAACTTATGCTTGATAGAAATATTAGTATCATATAGAGTCGACGAATGAGGTGCGTTCATTAAAAATTTTAAAATTCACAGACGAAAAAATGGCAAAAAAGAAAGTATTAATTTCCCTTCTATATCTTGCATCTATAGTATTTTTGCCTTGGTGGATCTCTCTCTCATTTAATAAAAGTCTAGAATCTTGGTTTACTAATTGGTGGAATACTAGGCAATCCGAAATTTTTTTGAATGATATTCAAGAAAAGAGTATTCTAAAAGAATTCATAGACTTAGAGGAACTCTTACGTTTGGACGAAATGATAAAGGAATACCCGGAAACACATTTACAAAAGCCTCGCATCGAAATCTACAAAGAAACGATCCAATTGATCAAGATGCACAACGAGGATCGCATCCATACAATTTTACACTTCTCGACAAATATAATCTGTTTCGGTATTCTAAGTGGTTATTCTATTCTAGGTAATGAAGAACTTGTTATTCTTAACTCTTGGTTTCAAGAATTCCTATACAACTTAAGCGACACAATAAAAGCTTTTTCTATTCTTTTATTAACTGATTTATGTATAGGATTCCATTCGCCCCACGGTTGGGAATTAATGATTGGCTCTGTCTACAAAGATTTTGGATTTGCTCATAATGATCAAATTATATCCGGTCTTGTTTCTACTTTTCCAGTCATTTTAGATACAATTTTTAAATATTGGATCTTTCGTTATTTAAATCGTGTATCTCCTTCACTTGTAGTGATTTATCATTCAATGAATGACTGAAAAGTGATCGAACGATCCAATTATAATATTTGTTACTTTGTACATAAGCAAAACATTCAAAATTGTACTTACTACCCATCCAAGGGATTCCTCCAATATTCCAGTAAAATTATTTATATTTAATATTTAAGTAAATAGCAAAATTATAGATAGGGAACTATACTAGCGACCTACCTAATTTTATTGTAGAAATTTTCGGGATCAATGATTGGACCATGCAAACTAAAAATACCTTTTCTTGGATAAAGAAAGAGATTACTCGATCCATTTCCGTATCGCTCATGATATATATACTAACCCAGGCACCCCTTTCAAATGCATATCCCATTTTTGCACAGCAGGGTTATGAAAATCCACGAGAAGCGACTGGCCGTATTGTATGTGCCAATTGCCATTTAGCTAATAAACCCGTGGATATCGAGGTTCCACAAGCGGTACTTCCTGATACTGTATTTGAAGCAGTTGTTCGAATTCCTTATGATCTGCAACTGAAACAAGTTCTTGCTAATGGTAAAAAAGGAGCTTTGAATGTCGGGGCTGTTCTTATTTTACCCGAGGGGTTTGAATTAGCCCCTCCCGATCGTATTTCGCCCGAGATTAAAGAAAAGATAGGAAATCTGTCTTTTCAGAGCTATCGTCCCACTAAAAAAAATATTCTTGTGATAGGTCCGGTTCCTGGTCAGAAATATAGTGAAATCACCTTTCCTATTCTTTCCCCGGACCCCGCTACTAAGAAAGATGTGCACTTCTTAAAATATCCCATATATGTAGGCGGGAACAGGGGAAGGGGTCAGATTTATCCCGACGGGAGCAAGAGTAACAATAATGTTTATAATGCTACAGCAGCAGGTATAGTAAGCAAAATAATACGAAAAGAAAAAGGGGGGTACGAAATAACCATAGCGGATGCATCGGATGGACGTCAAGTGGTTGATATTATCCCTCCAGGACCGGAACTTCTTGTTTCAGAGGGCGAATCCATCAAACTTGATCAACCATTAACGAGTAATCCTAATGTGGGTGGATTTGGTCAGGGAGATGCGGAAATAGTACTTCAAGATCCATTACGTGTCCAAGGTCTTTTGCTCTTCTTGGCATCTGTTATTTTGGCACAAATCTTTTTGGTTCTTAAAAAGAAACAGTTTGAGAAGGTTCAATTGTCCGAAATGAATTTCTAGATCTGCGGATTTATCAACATCAAGCTCTAAAAATAAACAAATTTTTGTTGGGAATTATGTATGATCAAAAAAATTTTGCTTATTTCTATTCTTTATTCTACCGGATTTCGGGAATTACTTAATACCGCATTCCTGGTCATAGTATATTGTGAAGGCGACTGTTTTACTTAACTCTTCTTTATTTATTTGTTTTTTCAATCCAAATTGAAACGGTATGATATAGAATGAATCAATAGTTTTATATTTGACTAGAATCAAAACAAAAGATAAATAAGCGGAGAATAGAAACCAAAGTATAAATGAGAGGAACAAAGGATTTTAGGGGAGATTGTTCGTCTCCTAGTCCTTGACACAAGAAACGGAATTTTACCCAACCCTTTCTTGTGTCGAATTAATAAAGATTCTCGATCCCGTTCGTAAAAAATGGATATTTGTAGTTTTCATTTTTTTTTTTTTTTTTTTTATATAGGTTTATTTTATCATAACCCTTTTTTAGATTTCTTACGTAACATAGTGGTAGTGGACAAATAAATATAGGTCAATTTATTGAGCAATATAGAACTTCTTCAATTTCAACGAACTTATAAAAAAAAAATTTCACTTTTATGAGATTAAATATTTATTAGATTAAATGGAGTAAGGTTCTATTCTATTAGTATAGAAAGGGTTTGCATGATATCTGATTGATAGAAATATATTCTATTTATATATAATTGTGAGTCATCCAAAAAGGGTAAATCGAGTGATTCCTTCTTTGTTTTAAGTATTGACAGATACTATTGAGTAACAGATGTTCTGAATCAATTAACGAAGTTCATTTTTTAAAAACATCATCAGAAAAGGTGGAGGTTTTTGAAACATCTCTAAAAAAAAAATATTATGATTATTAAGAACTCAACGGGACTTACCCCCTCTTTCCTTGTCTGATTCGAGGGGGATCCCGTTGAGTTCTTATGCTTTCATGTCTACA